GGAAGAGTGAAATGCATGTTAAATGTACGTATAATGGTATTCCACTATCAGAAACAGAATTTCCTCAAGATTGGTTAACAGATGGTCTTCAGGTAAAAATTCTATTTCCTTTCCGTTTAAAACCTTGGCGAAGATCTAAACTACGATCTCATCATGGAGATCCAATGAAAAAAAAAGTAAAACAAGAAAATTCTAGTTTTTTAACAGTTTGGGGAACGGAAACAGAACTTCCTTTTGGTCCTGCCCGAACCCTACCTTCTTTTTTTGAACCCATATATAAAGAACTAAAAAAAAATATTCGAAAAGTGAAAAAGAATTATTTTCTACCTCTAAAAGTAAAAGTTTCAAAACCATGGGTTATCCAAATTTTTCCAGTTCTAAAACGAATAATGAATAAACTTGAAAAAGTAAACCCAATTTATTTATTTGAATTCAAGAAGGTGAAAGTATATGAACCAAATGAAAATGCAAAAGATTCAAAAGATAATAATAAGATTATTCCTGAATCGACCATGCAAATTCAATCTATGAATTGGACAAATTTTTTATTCATAGAAAATGAAATGAAAGATCTTGCTGATAAGACAATCATAATCAGGAATCAAATAGAAGAAATCGCAAAAGAAAAGAAAAAAAAAGTTCCAGCCTATGATGATAAAAGACCAGAATTAAAGAAAGATATTTGGCGGATATTCAAAAGAATAAATACTCGATTAATATGCAAATCACATTATTTTATGAAATCTTTCATTGAAAAAATATACATGGATATCCTGCTATGTATGGTTAGCATTTCGAAGGTCAATGCACAACTTTCAACAAAAAAAATTATCAATGAATCCATTTACAACGATGAAAGAAATCAAGAAGGAATTGATGAAACAGATCAACATACAATGAACTTTATTTCGACTATAGAAAAAGAAAAGGACTTTTCTAATCCTAGTAATAATTCAAATACTTATTACGATTTATCTTCCTTGTCCCAAGCATATGTATTTTACAAAATATCACAAACCCAATTACTTAACAACCATCACTTTAGATCTGTACTTCAATATCGCGGTACCCATCCTTTTATTAAGGACAAGATAAAGTATTATTCTATAACCCGAGGAATATTTAACTCCAAATCAAGGTATAAGTATAAGAAAATAAAGAAGCCTGGAATGAATGAATGGAAAAACTGGTTAAAGGGTAATTATGCATACAATTTATCTCAGAGCAAATGGTCTCGATTAGTATTAGTAGCGAAAAAATGGCGAAAAAAAATCAATCAAAATTGTACGATTCACAATAAAGAATCAATGAAATTTTCTTCATATAAAAAAGAAAAAGACCGATCAATTCATTACAAAAAAGAAAATTTCTATACAGTGTATTTATGGCCGAATCAAAAAGAAAAATTAAAAAAGCAATATGTATATGATCTTTTATCACATAAATATATATATTATGGGGATAGTAAAGATTCCTCTATTTATAAACCAAAATTACAACTAAAAAGGAACCAAAAAATTCCATATAATTTCAACATACAGAAACCCGAATTGTTTTATGGAATTGATAATTCCATAGAAAAAAATTATGTTTTTAATAAGCATAAAAATCTGAATAGGAAATATTTTGATTGTAGAATTCTACATTTTTACCCGAAAAACACTATTGATGTAAACGATATCGATATTATCGACTTTACAAATGTACATATCGGTGCCAAACTTGAAAAAAATGCTAAGACTAAAAAAATAAATATTAATATAAAAAAATGGAAAAAAAAAGATCTTTTTTTTCTTTCAAAACATCAAGAAAAAGAAACAAATCTATATAAAAAAAACAACTCCAATCAAAAAAACTTTTTTGATTGGATGGGAATGAATCGAAAAAGGGAAAGAGTTTTTTGTAAAAAAAAAAAATCAAATCTGAAACTTTGGTTCTTCCCGGAATTCAGATTTCCTTTTGATACATATAAGGCATATAAGATTAAACCGTGGATCATCCCAATCAAATTACTTCTTTCCAATCAGAATTTAGATGAAAAAAAAAAAATTAGTCAAAATAAAAGTGTCAAAGATTCTATTTTAATAAAATTAAAAAACCAAGAAAAAAACGAAGAAAAGACAAATCTTGTGTCAGATCCAAGCAAACAAAACAAAAAAAAGCCTCTTCAAAAGGATTATGCGAGATCTGAAAGTAAAAAGAAAAAACGATGCAAGAAAAGCAAGGAATCAGAACTAGATTTATTCCTAAATAAATATTTAATTGTTCAATTAAGATGGAACAACTTCGTTAATCATAAAATGACAAAAAATATCAAGGCATATTGTTTCTTACTTAGATTGATGGATCCAAGTTCTATAGCTCTAGCCTTAATTCGAAGAAAGGAGATGGATCTAGATGCAATCTTTAATAAGGACAATCTAACTCTTACAGACTTTTTAAAAAAAGGAATATTGATTATCGAATCAACTCGTCTAGCTTTTATAACGGGTGGAAAATTAATTATGTATCAAACCATAAGTATTTCATTGATCGATGGCGAAAAGAGTAATCACCAAATAAATATAAAATACAAAAAAAAAAAATATGTCAATAAGAAGAATTTTAATAAATCTACTGAACAACATGGAAATATGCTTGTGAATGGGAATCCAGATTATTATGATCTCCTTGTTCCTGAAAATATTCTATCTCCTAGACGTCGTAGAGAATTGAGAATTCTAATTTGTTTCAACTCTCCTAATTGGGATGTTGTGAATAGAAATCAAATATTTTACAATGAAAATAATATAAGAAACTCCACACAATTTCTGAATGAAGACAAAGGTCTTAATCTTAATATAGATTCAAATATAAAATATAAGTTGTTTCTTTGGCCCAATTACCGATTAGAAGATTTAGCTTGTATGAATCGCTATTGGTTTGATACCAATAATGGTAGTAATTTCAGTATGTCAAGGATACACATGTATACACGATTTAGAATTATCTAATTATCTAATAGTATATTTGATATACTTTATGTCACATGTCAATATTCACATGCCATTTTCCGTAGATGAAAAGTGAAGGATATATGTTATACTTTGCTACTTTGGTACATAAACATAACATAATATGTATTTACTTGTGTATCAATTCAATCTAGAAAGAAATTCACAGAATCTTTTTAGGTGCAAAAAAAGATTCTCTTTGGTAAATGTGTAAATGTATTATCCTTTTCTATCCAAATCCAATTTTCAATTGGATTTGGATAGAATCAAATAAAAAAACTATTTGGAAATGAATAAATTTTTATTTTTGTGTGTACTAGATTAAAAAAAATGGAAATAACATTATTCATTATTATAATGATAATAAAAATAATATATATTATTTTCTTTTTCCTAATCGGAAAAATCCGTGGAAAAGAAAGAAAAAAAAAGTTTTTTATGATAAAAAATTCATTCATTTCACTTATTTCACAAGAAGAAAAAGAAGAAAACAGAGGTTCTGTTGAATTTCAAGTATTAAGTTTCACAAATAAGATACGAAGACTTACTTCACATTTGGAATTGCACAAAAAAGATTTTTTATCAAAAAGAGGTCTACAAAAAATTCTGGGAAAACGTCGACGTATGCTGGCCTATTTGTCAAAGAAAAATGGAGTGCATTATAAGAAATTAATTGATGAATTGGATATTCGAGAACCAAAAAATTGTTAATTTCATTGTTTGGATTTTTGAATTAGTAATTATTAGATTTTAAGATTTTACATTTGGACGAATCTACTTTTTGAGGAATTCGTGAAATAATGAATTAAGGAAGAAAAGGTATGACTGTACCGACTAAAAAAAAAGATTTCATGATCGTTAATATGGGTCCTCACCACCCATCAATGCATGGTGTTCTTCGACTAATTGTTACTCTCGATGGTGAAGATGTTATTGACTGTGAACCTATATTGGGTTATTTACACAGGGGTATGGAAAAAATAGCGGAAAACCGAACAATCATACAATATTTGCCTTATGTAACACGTTGGGATTATTTAGCTACTATGTTCACAGAGGCAATAACGGTAAATGCACCAGAACAACTGGAAAATGTTCAAGTACCTAAAAGGGCTAGCTATATCAGAGTAATTATGCTGGAGCTGAGTCGTATAGCTTCTCATTTGTTATGGCTTGGACCTTTTATGGCGGATATCGGTGCACAGACTCCCTTTTTTTATATTTTTAGAGAGAGGGAATTGATATATGATTTATTCGAAGCTGCCACAGGTATGCGAATGATGCATAATTATTTCCGCATCGGAGGCGTAGCAGCCGATCTACCTTATGGCTGGATAGATAAATGTTTAGATTTTTGTGATTATTTTTTAACAGGGATTCTTGAATATCAAAAACTTATTACGCAAAATCCTATTTTTTTGGAGCGAGTTGAAGGAGTGGGCATTATTGTTGGGGAGGAAGCGATAAACTGGGGTTTATCGGGACCAATGTTACGAGCTTCTGGAATACAATGGGATCTTCGTAAAATTGATAATTATGAGTGTTACAATGAATTCGATTGGGAAGTCCAATGGCAAAAAGAAGGAGATTCATTAGCTCGTTATTTAGTACGAATGGGTGAAATGAGGGAATCCATAAAAATAATTCAACAGGCCCTAGAAGGAATTCCTGGCGGACCCTATGAAAATTTAGAAGTCCGGCGCTTTGGTAGAGCAAAAAATTCCGAATGGAATGATTTTGAATATAGATTTATTAGTAAAAAACCTTCACCCAATTTTGAATTGTCGAAACAAGAACTTTACGTAAGAGTGGAAGCCCCAAAGGGGGAATTAGGAATTTATTTGATAGGAGACAATAGTATTTTCCCTTGGAGATGGAAAATTCGTCCACCCGGCTTCATAAATTTGCAAATTCTTCCTCAACTAGTTAAAAGAATGAAATTGGCTGATATCATGACGATACTAGGTAGTATAGATATTATTATGGGAGAAGTTGATCGTTGAAATGATAATTGATACGACAGAAGTACAAACTATCAATTCTTTTTCTACATCGGAATCCTTAAAAGAGGTCCATGGGCTCATATGGACTTTTGTACCCATTTTAATCCTTATATTGGGAATTACAATAGGGGTACTAGTAATTGTGTGGTTGGAAAGAGAAATATCTGCAGCGCTACAACAACGTATTGGGCCTCAATATGCTGGCCCCTTGGGAATTCTTCAAGCTTTGGCAGATGGAACTAAACTACTTTTAAAAGAAGATCTTCTCCCGTCTAGAGGAGATCTTCGTTTGTTTAGTATTGGACCGTCTATAGTAGTCATATCGATTCTAGTAAGTTATTTAGTAATCCCTTTTGGGTATCACCTTGTTTTAGCCGATCTCAGTATAGGTGTTTCTTTATGGATCGCCATTTCAAGTATTGCTCCTATTGGGCTTCTTATGTCGGGGTATGGATCGAATAATAAATATTCTTTTTCAGGTGGTCTGCGAGCTGCTGCTCAATCCATTAGTTATGAAATACCATTAACTCTATGTGTATTATCAATATCTCTACGTGTGATTCGTTGAATATAAAATTTATACTTCTTTCCTTTACTTCTAGGAAAAAAGTTGAATGAATTGAATGGATATTTTTTTTTTATTCATGATTCAGGTCAATGAGTTAAACCAAATAGTTATATGAGTGAAACAAAACAACTTAGAAATTTGCAGTAAGAAGATAAAATCTCACTTCATATGTACAAGAATAAAATTGAAGTAAACATAAGCCGTGTAAAATGGTTATCCCAAGATTGAGATTCGTCATCATATCTTGAAGCGGGTATAAAAGATCGACTGTATGGAGTTTTCATTACTGTCTTGTATTTATTAACATGCCGTAGATCAATCAAAAATCAGTGGACAATTAGGAACACAAAAGTACACAAAAGATTAGTAATGGAGATAATATGAGGTAAAGTATCAAAAAAAAAAAGATATTTCTGCATAAAATGAATCATAATAGAGGCTTTAAATTGGTAGAAATGATCAAGCGGTACTTTCCTATGATTCCGATCTAGAGTAATATTCCTATTCACTGATTAAAAAAAATAACTATTTAGAACGAATTAATCCTTTATTTATTTTTTCAAAGTACCCGCCTCTGAGATATAAGAACAGGAATAAAAGAAATGAAATATAATATTCGAATGAATAAAAAAAAATCTTTATTTTTTCTTTTTCCTATGCATATACATCCAAATAGATGAAATTCTTATCATTATTTAATTTATGAAAAATTCCTCTAATTATTTTATTAATTTTTTTTATTCTATTCATATAACGAATATTTGATTAAATAGTTTAAATTATTACCGAACAAAACAAAGAAAAATATACTTTGATTATAAGGGATGAGATGAATTCCGAAGCCTTTTTTTCTTATTTTTGCGAACGGAATTTCATTGGTTTAATTTGGGACTCTCCGACAGATCTTTTTTTTTTCTACCCTAAAACAAAAGGAAGTGATAAGACCGAACCAGTCCTTACATTTATTTGTGGCCATAGAGGAGCCGTATGAGGCTGAGGTCTCATGTACGGTTTTGAAATAGCGATGGGAACAGTGTTGTTTTTATCGACTATAATTATCTAATAGTTCAAGTACAGTTGATATAGTTGAAACACAGTCCAAATATGGTTTTGGGGGGTGGAATCTGTGGCGTCAGCCCATAGGATTTATGGTTTTCATAATTTCTTCTCTAGCTGAATGTGAGAGATTGCCCTTTGATTTACCAGAAGCGGAAGAAGAATTAGTAGCAGGTTATCAAACGGAATATTCAGGTATCAGATTTGGTTTATTTTATCTTGCTTCGTACCTAAATCTATTAGTTTCTTCATTATTTGTAACGATTCTTTACTTAGGTGGGTGGAAGTTATCTATTCCATATATATCTGTTCCTGAACTTTTCGGAATAAAAAAAATAGCTGGAGTCTTTGGAATGACAATTGGTATCCTTGTTACATTAGCTAAAGCTTATTTGTTTATATTCATTTCTATCACAACAAGATGGACTTTACCCAGGATGAGAATGGACCAGCTATTAAATCTTGGATGGAAATTTCTTTTACCTATTTCTTTGGGTAATCTATTATTGACAACTTCTTCTCAACTTGTTTCACTATAAATTAAATAATAGAATACGATAAGAATATTCTAGATTCATAACCCCCTTCAAACAAGAGAAAGAAATATCAATTTATTCATGGATATCTACAATATGTTTCCAATGGTGACTGGGTTCATGAATTATGGTCAACAAACAATACGGGCTACAAGGTACATTGGTCAAAGTTTCATAATTACCTTATCTCATACAAATCGTTTACCTGTAACTATTCAATATCCTTATGAAAAATCAATTACGTCAGAACGTTTTCGCGGTCGAATTCACTTTGAATTTGATAAGTGTATTGCTTGCGAAGTATGTGTTCGTGTATGCCCAATAGATCTACCTGTTGTTGATTGGAAATTGGAAAGAGATATGAAAAAGAAACAATTACTTAATTATAGTATTGATTTTGGGGTCTGTATATTTTGTGGTAACTGTGTCGAGTATTGTCCAACAAACTGTTTATCAATGACTGAAGAATATGAACTTTCTACTTATGATCGTCACGAATTGAACTATAATCAAATTGCATTGGGTCGGTTACCAATATCAGTAATTGGAGATTATACAATTCAAATAGTTATGAATTCAACTCAAATAAAAATCGATAAAGATAAATCCCTTGATTCAAGAACGATTACCAATTACTAAAATTTTTTTGATATAAAGGATCAAAGCTTTTTTTGTCAATAACTACAAATATGATACTATTTATTTATTTTTGAGAATTATTCTTTTATTTAAACTAATTATAATAATAAATTTTATTTATCGCGAGAATTTCAAAATATACAATTCTAAAGTTTTTTCTTTTGGATAAAAAAGTAAGTGTAATTAGTCCAATAATTATAATTATATCTATTATATATAATAGATAACTAATTATATATATTCTATATAGTTATATCCATATTAAGATTTAATTCAATTAGGAAGGTATCATAAATTGGATAAACCTTTTTCCTTGACTATTTAGTAAAGTCATGATTTGACTTATTTTTTTTTGTGGACATTTTATACATAATGGATTTACCAGGACCAACACATGATATTCTTGTAGCATTTCTGGGGTCAGTTCTTCTATTAGGGGGTATGGGAGTTGTATTACTTAACAATCCTATTTATTCTGCTTTTTCGTTGGGGTTGGTTCTTGTTTGTATATCTTTATTCTATATTTCATCGAACTCCTTTTTTGTGGCTGCTGCACAGCTTCTTATTTATGTGGGAGCCATAAATGTTTTAATTATATTTGCGGTAATGTTCATGAATGGTTCCGAATATTCTAATGATTCATATTTTTGTACCGTTGGAGATGGAGTCACTTCACTGGTTTGTATAAGTATTTTTTTTTCACTGATTACTATTATATCAGATACATCATGGTATGGAATTATTTGGACTACAAGATCAAACCAGATTATAGAACAGGACCTAATAAGTACTGCTCAACAAATTGGGATTCATTTATCGACAGATTTTTATCTTCCCTTTGAACTAATTTCAATAATTCTTTTAGTTTCCTTGATAGGTGTAATTACTATGGCTCGCCAATAATAAATATAGTTAGAATAAAAAAAATTAGAGTTATAAAAATTTTAAATATGAAATTAAATATATAATAAAATCAAAAGGTTTAATAATTTTAGTTAAATTTGTTTACTTTCTTTTGTTTTGTAATTATAACTTCTAGTTAATTGAATCCCTTGAATTGTTGATATTGAAATGAATCGAGATTGATAAGGAGTTAGTCAATGATGTTCGAGCATGTACTTTTTTTGAGTGTCTATTTATTTGCTATTGGTCTCTATGGATTGATCACAAGTCGAAACATGGTTAGAGCACTTATGTGTCTTGAGCTTATACTAAATTCGGTTAATATTAATCTCGTAACATTTTCTGATATATTTGATAGTCGACAATTAAAAGGGAACATTTTCTCAATATTTATTATAGCCGTTGCAGCTGCAGAAGCTGCTATTGGACTTGCTATTGTTTCGTCGATTCATCGAAACAGAAAATCAACGCGTATCAACCAATCGAATTTGTTGAATAATTAATTAAAATTATCATGATCATATACTAAAAAATTCGTTATTTTATTTCTATATTTATATTTTTATTTTATTTCTATATTTATTTTATTTCTATATTTATATTATTATGTATATATGATATATATATGGATATATATATGAAATTTGATTCAATAAAAATAAGAAAAATATAAGATTAATATATATTATATATATATAACGTGTAACATGTAAAATATATATATAATAATCTTATAATTTTATTTTATTTCTATATTTAAATTATATATTTATATTATTATGTATATATGATATATATATGGATATATATATGAAATTTGATTCAATATCAAATTGACTATTGAATTTCAATTTGACTATTTTACTAGATTAGTAAAGTATAATTAATACTAAATTAAATCTAAATAATATAAATTTAATTAAATCTATTTTATTTAGATTTAATTTTAGATATTTATATATTGATTTGAATATCAATTTATTTTGTTGGACCATTTTCATTCACACACCCGACTCGTATGATTATAATTTTTGAAAAACGAAAATTAAAGTCTCTTGGCTTTTTCTTATAAGCAGATTTAGAAAAATATTGATTCTTCCAATTTTAGTAAACCACTGCTTCGTCTGGTGTCTACAATATAACTACTACTTCTATACCAGATTGAAAATTTTTGATGTTCAAACCCGGGCTGTTATAGATTCAATGTCACATTCAGTAAAAATTTATGATACATGTATAGGGTGTACTCAATGTGTACGAGCTTGCCCTACGGATGTGTTGGAAATGATACCGTGGGACGGATGTAAAGCTAAGCAAATTGCTTCCGCACCAAGAACCGAGGATTGTGTAGGTTGTAAGAGATGTGAATCCGCTTGTCCAACGGATTTTTTGAGTGTCCGTGTCTATTTATGGCATGAAACAACTCGCAGCATGGGACTATCTTATTGATACGTTACAAAAAAATACACTTTAATTATTTGATTCCTCTTTACCGACAAAAGCTCGTATTCAGAATAGAATAATATATTTTATTAAGTACGGGCTTTTGTGGTCAAAAACGTATCTTGTCTTTATCACGAATAATTTTCCTTGGCTAACAATACTTGTTGTTTTGCCGATATCCGTCGGCTCTTGCATTTTTTTTCTTCCTTATAGAGGAAATAAGATGTTCAGGTGGTATGCTATAGGTATTTGCTTGTTAGAACTCCTTTTAATGACCCACGTTTTCTGTCATCATTTCCAATTGGACGATCCATTAATCCAATTGGAAGAAGATTTTAAATGGATAGATATTTTTGATTTTCACTGGAGACTGGGAATCGATGGACTTTCCATAGGACCCATTTTACTGACAGGATTTATCACCAGTTTAGCTACTTTAGCAGCTTGGCCAGTTACTAAAAATTCACAATTGTTCTATTTTCTCATGCTAGCAATGTACAGCGGTCAAATAGGACCATTTTCTTCTCGAGACCTTTTACTTTTTTTCATGATGTGGGAGTTAGAATTAATTCCTGTTTATTTACTTTTATCCATGTGGGGAGGAAAGAACCGTCTCTACTCGGCGACAAAGTTTATTTTGTACACGGCGGGGGGCTCCATTTTTCTTTTAATAGGGGTTCTGGGTATGGGTTTATATGGTTCTAATGAACCTACATTAGATTTTGGAAAATTAGCTAATCAATCATATCCTGTGGCATTGGAAATAATATTATATTTTGGATTCCTTATTGCTTATGCCGTCAAATTGCCGATTATACCTCTACATACTTGGTTACCCGATACCCATGGAGAAGCACATTACAGTACATGTATGCTTCTAGCTGGAATCTTATTAAAAATGGGAGCATATGGACTTATTCGAATCAATATGGAATTATTATCCCACGCTCATTCCATATTTTCTCCCTGGTTGGTAATAATAGGAACTATTCAAATAATCTATGCAGCTTCGACCTCTCTCGGTCAACGAAATTTGAAAAAGAGAATAGCCTATTCTTCTGTATCTCACATGGGTTTTACAATTATAGGAATTGGTTCCATAACCGGAATCGGGCTCAATGGTGCTATTTTACAAATACTCTCTCATGGATTTATTGGTGCTGCACTTTTTTTCTTGACGGGAACGACTTGTGATAGAATGGGTCTTGTTTATCTCGACGAAATGGGGGGGGTATCGATCCCAATGCCAAAACTTTTTACCATGTTCAGTAGTTTTTCAATGGCTTCTCTTGCATTGCCGGGAATGAGTGGTTTTGTTGCAGAATCATTAGTTTTTTTTGGAATAATTACTAGTAAAAGATTTCTTTTAATGTCAAAAATACTAATTACTTTTGTAATGGCAATAGGAATGATATTAACTCCTATTTATTTATTATCTATGTTACGTCAGATGTTCTATGGATACAAGTTATTTCATGTTACAAATTCTAATTTTTTGGATTCTGGACCACGAGAACTATTTGTTTCAATCTGTATCTTTTTACCCATACTAGGGACTGGTATTTATCCCGATTTCATTCTCTCGTTATCAGTTGATAGGGTACAAGCTATACTATCTAATTATTTTTATCGATAGTCTTTCATTAAAAATACGGAAATCTAATTTTTTTTGTCTTTTTATTTTCCGCTTTTAAACGCCGAACAATGCAAAAGAATTAAATGAATTAAAAATCTCAATTTTAATCAGATACATTTCGAGTTTTTTTAGAACCCTTTGAACCATTCCTGGTTCAAAGGGTTCTAAAAAAACTTGCACAAAGAAAGAACTTTCACTATATATTTATATATAAATATGGGTATGGGATGATGTTTTGTTCTTATATGTACTCGTTATTTTATGTAGTTTATTCAATTATTTAGTATTTTAGATGTTAATGTGAATGAACCATAACTATGTAGACCTATCCCTAATAGATTGATTCCAAAATAGCATATCCAAATTATAAGGAATCCCACAGAAGCCACAAGTGCCGAATTTCTACCCTGCAAACTTTGATTTGTACTAGTTCTAGTATGTAAATAAATTGCGAATATGATCCAAGTAATAAATGCCCAAGTTTCCTTGGGGTCCCAACTCCAATATGATCCCCATGCTTCATTAGCCCATACTGCTCCACAAAGAATTCCTATGGTTAAAAAGGTAAACCCTAAACTAATGACACGATAACTCAAATAATCCAAACGTTGAGTTAATTGATATTTATAATAATTTCGAAATGAAAGAAAAGAAGTGTTTTTATAAACACTTCTTTTTTCATTCCAATAGTTAATCTTACCAAAGATAAATTTCTTAATTAAGAAATTTTTGACTTTACCATTACAAAAAATATTGATGTTTTTTCGAAATGTAATGACTAGAAGAGCCACTGAGAATAATGATCCACATAAAAGAGCGGCATAGCTTAATAACATCATACTTACGTGCATCATTAACCACTGAGATTGTAGAGCAGGTACTAATATTACGGATTGGTGCATTTCAGTTAAAAGACCCGACGTGGCAAAGCCTTGTGTGAAAATGGTACTTGATACAGTTATTGTGTTTAAATCATTTTTATGATTCCCCATCTTGTAAATGGTATGAATAATGGATAAACTACACGAAAGGAAAATTAATGACTCGTATAAATTACTTAAGGGAAAATGTCCCGAAGAAATCCAACGAGAAACCAATAATCCCGTTATAGATAAAAAAGTAGCTATCATTCCTTTTTCTGATGAATCAGGCAATCCTACGTTTTCGTGGACAAAAAAGGTCATCAAATAAATCGTAATAACAATTGAAATTATCGAAAAAGAGATATGAGTCAATATATGTTCTAAAATTGTAAATATCATAAAAAGGAGTTCCATAAGAGAATTGAAATCGAGAATTGAATACATTATAGGAGCCATTGTATAGGATCCATTGTGTCTATTTTAGAAGATTTTTTTGATAGGATAGGATGCCGCCACTCGGACTCGAACCGAGATGCTCTAGCACTGCTTCCTAAGAGCAGCGTGTCTACCAATTTCACCATGGCGGCTTACTTGAAATAATAATAGTCAATTTATGTTGAATCGTCGAGATTCAAAGATTCAATATAGTTTATAAAACAAAACATTAGAATCGATGAATCCTTATTCATTGAAATTTATATGATAATTTGAATCTTTATTAAATAAACAATAAAATAATCTTTAGTTAGTATCGTATTGTTGTAAGTTCGGTTTTAATAATGAACTTTGGTATACTAAAAACTAAGTTTTCAAAAAAGCAGTTAAAACTCCATAGTTTTAGACTGAGCTATAGAACCGGGAATTGTTCCTTTTATTTTTTTGGATTCGTTTTTATTTATCCAATGTTATTTCATAGATTCAAACAAAACGAAAAAAATAAAATGTATTATTTAATGAAGAAAATTAAATAACTAGGATTTTCTATGTATAATAATTTGATTACTAAATCATAAGAATTTATCATTGTCTAACGATTTAGATAATATTTTATTATTATCAAAGTAAAGTATTAATATCTTTCATTATTATATTTCATTATATATTATATATTTTCATTATATATATTATATATATAATAATTATATAATAATGGTAAGATTTACCAAATTAATTAGGTTTTTAGTTAACCATATAAAAAATAAAACAACAAAATTTGCATCTCTATCATGATCATACTCTACTTTTCACAATAGAAATTTTTTTCTATTGTGAAAAGTAGATACAAAAAAACCCCAAACCCAATATACATACCCTTATTCTACATATCACATCCACATACGATATTTATATACCACAGCAACTAGTTCCAACTGATCCTGTTTGATATTGAGGAGTTCAATACACTAATTAATGTTAATCATTTATTTTAAAATACTTGACGTTTTTCGGGGTATGTCAATTCCGATTATTCCACGACTTTATTATTTGTTTGTTGTACAAAAAAACTTTTTGAACGTCCGGTAGAAACCGATTTTGCTAAAGAAAAAGCCTTTACTGCAGCTAAATTTCCTTTTTTCTTCCAAATATTTTTACGAATACGTTTTTTTGACATAGAAGTACGTTTTTTGGGGACTGCCATTCAAAAAAAGGGTTACTTATTTTTATCATTGTATGTGAAAGACATGTATTGTTCAAAATGAATTGTTCCTTTTAGCCGTTATCCATATTTATTCCGTAGTAAAATAGTAAAAAAACATTTAATTTTTCAAACACATTAAAAAAAACCTATGAAAACATAAACATATAATAAAATTAAAATTAAAAAATGGAAACATACACATTAATATATTTAAAATATAAATAATTTAATTATATGATCCATATATATGATATATATATAATATGGATCATAGTAATTACGCATATGTATACATACCCTATGACATATATAGTATAGCTAAGGTATAGCTAAGAAAAAAAAATACAAGTACAAGAAAGGAAGGAAATTGTTTTTTATTAATTGATTAAGGCAAGAGTGCCATACCCATAATTGAAATTACAATTCGAATTAGTAGTTAATCTGTTAACTAAGATATTTGATTACCTGATAACAATAATCTTATTTTTTTAATTTAAATTTAAAGTACGGATCGTACTATCTATATTCGAATTAAGTATTCCTTTTGGTATAACCATTTTTCCTTAATATACTATATTATATAATATGCCTATAAATTACCAGGATGGAATATTGTATTATTCCAGTTTTAGTAGAATGATTAAAAATTTCATTTTTTATTATGGAACATACATATCAATATGCATGGATAATAACTTTTCTTCCACTTCCAGTTACTATGTCAATAGGATTCGGGCTTCTACTTATTCCGACAGCAACAAAAAATATTCGTCGTATATGGGCTTTTCCTAGTATTTTTTTCTTAAGTATAGCTATGGTATTTTCAGCCAATTTATCTATTCAAGAAATAAATGGAAGTTCCATCTATCAATATCTATGGTCTTGGACCATCAATAATGATTTTTCCTTAGAGTTCGGATATTTAATCGATCCACTTAGTTCGATTATGTCAATACTAATTACTACTGTTGGAATTATGGTTCTTATTTATAGTGACAATTATATGTCCCATGATCAAGGATATTTAAGATTTTTTGCTTATATGAGTTTTTTCAATGCTTCTATGTTGGGATTAGTTACCAGTTCAAATTTGATAAAAATTTATGTTTTTTGGGAACTAGTGGGAATGTGTTCTTATTTATTAATAGGATTTTGGTTCACACGACCGACTGCAGCAAGTGCTTGTCAAAAAGCTTTTGTAACTAATCGTGTAGGGGATTTTGGTTTATTATTAGGAATCTTAGGTTTTTATTGGATAACTGGTAGTTTTGAATTTCGGGATTTGTTCGAAATAACTAACAACTTGATACACAACAATGGGGTCAGTTCTTCATTTGCTACTTTGTGTGCCTTTTTATTATTCCTCGGTGCAGTTGCTAAATCCGCGCAATTCCCCCTTCATGTATGGTTACCTGATGCAATGGAAGGACCTACTCCTATCTCGGCTCTTATACACGCTGCTACCATGGTAGCAGCGGGAATTTTTCTTGTAGCTCGACTTCTTCCTCTTTTCATATCCATACCTTACATAATGAATATTATTTCTTTAATAGGTGTAATAACAGTACTATTAGGAGCTACCTTGGCTCTTGCTCAAACAGATATAAAAAGAAGTTTAGCCTATTCTACAATGTCTCAATTGGGTTATATTATGTTAGCTCTAGGTCTAGGTTCTTATCGAGCTGCTTTATTCCATTTGCTTACTCACGCCTATTCTAAAGCTTTATTATTTTTGGGATCCGGAGCCATTATCCATTCAATGGAACCTATTGTTGGATATTCACCAGATAAAAGTCAGAATATGATTCTGATGGGCGGTTTAAAAAGATATGTTCCGATTACAAGAACTACTTTTTTATTAGGTACACTTTCTATTTGTGGTATTCCACCTCTTGCTTGTTTTTGGTCCAAAGATGAAATTCTTAATGAGAGTTGGTTGTATTCACCAATTTTTGCAATAATAGCTTGTTTCACAGCAGGATTAACTGCATTTTATATGTTTCGCGTGTATTTACTTACTTTTGATGGGCATTTGCGCATAAATTGTAAAAATTACAGTAGCACCAATAATAGCTCGTTCCATTCAATATCTTTATGGGGAAAAGAAGTTCCAAAAAAAGTTGATAGAAATTTTCTTTTATCAAAAATAGAAAATATGGTCTTCTTTTTTTCAAAGGATAGATATAAAATATCTAGTAATCTAAAAAAAAGAAGACCGTATTCTTTCGAAAAAAAGTACACTTATACTTCTATGTATCCTCACGAATCGGACAATACTATGCTATTTCCTCTGTTTGTTTTGGTACTATTTACTTTGTTTGTTGGAACAATAGGAATTCATTTTGATTATGGAATAATATATTTTGATATATTATCAAAATGGTTAACTCCATCGACAAATCTTTTACATCCCAATGCGAGTTATTCCGTGGATTGGTATGAATTTTTTACAAATGCAATTTTTTCGGTAAGTATAGCTATTTTTGGACTATTAATAGCATATGTTTTATATGGGTCTGTTTATTCATTGTTCCAGAATTTGGAATTCATTAATTCATTTATAAAAGGAGGTCCTAAAAGAATTTTCTTGGACAAAATAAAAAATAGAATATACAATTGGTCCTACAATTGTGGTTATATAGATATTTTTTATACTAGAGTTTTTACCTTGGGTATAAGGGGATTAACCAAACTAACTCAGTTTTTTGATAGAAATATAATTGATGGAATTATCAATGGGGTTGTTGTTGCAAGTTTATTTATAGGGGAAGGAGTTAAATCTACGGGAGGTGGACGAATTTCTTCTTATCTATTTTTTTATTTATTTTATGCATCAATATTTTTATTCATTTTTTTATTCTTTTATAATTTATTTTAATTTAATATTTAATAATAATAATTTTCTATTTTTTAATTTTTCTTTTTGATTCGGCCATAAATACACTGTATAGAAATTTTCTTTTTTGTAATGAATTGATCGGTCTTTTTCTTTTTTATATGAAGAAAATTTCATTGATTCTTTATTGTGAATCGTACAATTTTGATTGATTTTTTTTCGCCATTTTTTCGCTACTAATACTAATCGAGACCATTTGCTCTGAGATAAATTGTATGCATAATTACCCTTTAACCAGTTTTTCCATTCATTCATTCCAGGCTTCTTTATTTTCTTATACTTATACCTTGATTTGGAGTTAAATATTCCTCGGGTTATAGAATAATACTTTATCTTGTCCTTAATAAAAGGATGGGTACCGCGATATTGAAGTACAGATCTAAAGTGATGGTTGTTAAGTAATTGGGTTTGTGATATTTTGTAAAATACATATGCTTGGGACAAGGAAGATAAATCGTAATAAGTATTTGAATTATTACTAGGATTAGAAAAGTCCTTTTCTTTTTCTATAGTCGAAATAAAGTTCATTGTATGTTGATCTGTTTCATCAATTCCTTCTTGATTTCTTTCATCGTTGTAAATGGATTCATTGATAATTTTTTTTGTTGAAAGTTGTGCATTGACCTTCGAAATGCTAACCATACATAGCAGGATATCCATGTATATTTTTTCAATGAAAGATTTCATAAAATAATGTGATTTGCATATTAATCGAGTATTTATTCTTTTGAATATCCGCCAAATATCTTTCTTTAATTCTGGTCTTTTATCATCATAGGCTGGAACTTTTTTTTTCTTTTCTTTTGCGATTTCTTCTATTTGATTCCTGATTATGATTGTCTTATCAGCAAGATCTTTCATTTCATTTTCTATGAATAAAAAATTTGTCCAATTCATAGATTGAATTTGCATGGTCGATTCAGGAATAATCTTATTATTATCTTTTGAATCTTTTGCATTTTCATTTGGTTCATATACTTTCACCTTCTTGAATTCAAATAAATAAATTGGGTTTACTTTTTCAAGTTTATTCATTATTCGTTTTAGAACTGGAAAAATTTGGATAACCCATGGTTTTGAAACTTTTACTTTTAGAGGTAGAAAATAATTCTTTTTCACTTTTCGAATATTTTTTTTTAGTTCTTTATATATGGGTTCAAAAAAAGAAGGTAGGGTTCGGGCAGGACCAAAAGGAAGTTCTGTTTCCGTTCCCCAAACTGTTAAAAAACTAGAATTTTCTTGTTTTACTTTTTTTTTCATTGGATCTCCATGATGAGATCGTAGTTTAGATCTTCGCCAAGGTTTTAAACGGAAAGGAAATAGAATTTTTACCTGAAGACCATCTGTTAACCAATCTTGAGGAAATTCTGTTTCTGATAGTGGAATACCATTATACGTACATTTAACATGCATTTCACTCTTCCAGTCCTTAAAATCCTCATACCACTCGGGGTATTGGAATAATAACATACGTCCAACATTTTTAGCTATTATCAATGAAGGCAATATAATGTTTTTTCTAAGAAAAGCGTGGATCAGGAGTATCAAACTTCTTATTGCTTGAGCAAATATAACGCTATCCCAAATTTCTGCTATTGCCATTCGTTCATTTTCTTCTTCTCTCTTCTTCTCGTTTTCATCGAGAGCCTTCAGAGTTTTCTTCATCTTTTCTTTCTCAAAATCGTCAATTTTTAATTCCGTTTTTGGTTTTTTCTTCGCAAAATTCCTAAAAATAGACTTAATATTTTGATCGATCTTGTTTAAAAGAGAAAAAAAAAATATGTTTTCTACTCGATCAAAAAAAAGCGGAGAATTTACATATGCTTGGAATGTGTTCCAAATAACTGTTTTACGTCTTTGAGCGCGTAAGGATCCTTTGATTAGACCTCGACGAAAATCAGGTTGTTGTGAGTAACGTATCAAAGCCAACTCGTTTATTTCATCATCGTTAGTCTCGGGATTCACGCTGTAGTCAGTATAAATCACCACTCGTCTGGCTTTTCTTGTACGAATTTCCTGATCTTGTTTCATTAGTTGCTCATGTTCATCTTCTTCATCTTCATCCTGTGCTAGTGCTTCTAACTCTTCAGTTAGTTTGTATAACCGTTGAGGAATTTTTTGAATGATTTTTTCTTTAAGGATTTCTTCTCCTTCTTCAATGATTTCTTCTCCATTGGTTGTAATTATATCGAATACGGATTTCAAAGATTTTGCTTTATTTTCTGAATTTCTTTTTATTTCTTCTTCCAATAAAGAAGATTTTTTCAAATGAGAATTGGGTATGTACTCAAAAGATAATTGATCAATTGACGTTAACGAATTAATAATATAATTCCATGGTGATTTTTCATTAAGTGGATTTTTTTCATGTTCAAATTCTTGGTAATTATTAGAAATCGAAAATAGCCCATGAAGCTTATTTATCCAAACTATTTTCGTGGAATTTTCTTTCGAAGTAATTAAATGATTCATGGTTGTATGTGAATAGAATTTGTTTATTTTTCCACGATATGCGCCATTCAAAAGAGGATCATATGCTTTTGGCAAGTATTCTTGTTTATTCTCATCATTGCATAATCTGGTCCTTTTTTCTAGTATATCTAGAGTAAGAGATACTTTTTCTTTTTCTATAATTTTTATTCTACTTATTAATTCATTACTCAAGTTGTACTTTTTTTGCTCATTGGTAGAAACCCAATAATTATATAGGTCTTCATGGATAAATTTTTCTGTCGTGTACAAAGAAATTTTACGTTCTATCATTTTTGAAAAAATCAATAAACTAGGTGGATATGTAAAAGATATTGTTTGTTTTCCATCACTTA